TTTTTGAAATAGGGAACTATATGAATAACTGAGAAACTCCATGAAAGAAAGATTAATGATTCATATAAATCACTTAGTGGGAAATGTGCTGAATAGACCCAACGAGTGACTAATAATCCTGTTATACATAAAAAAGTCGCTATCATACCCTTTTCTGACGAATCATATAATTTTTTAATTTTATCGACTAATAAGGTTATCAAATGAATTGTAATTACAATTGAAACGATCGAAAAGGAAATATGAGTTAAGATATGCTCTAAAATTGAAAATATCATAAAAAAAAAGAGGAATCCTTTAATTACGAAATAGAAATAAAAAGTTGAATTTATTATAGGATCTATTGTATCTCCTTTAGAAGATGGCCTGCCGCTACTCGGACTCGAACCGAGATGCTCTAGCACTGCTTCCTAAGAGCAGCGTGTCTACCGATTTCACCATAGCGGCTTGCTAGAATTCATAATAGCCTATTCATATTCAATCGTCGAGATTGAAGAAATAAAATCAATGCAATATTTTTTAGGAAAGATAAAACGGGATGAATTCAAATTCGTTCAAATGGGATTGGAAGGTTCCTTATTTTCATTTAGGGTGTTCATTTGATTTCTTCCCTTAGGACTTTGGTGTAGTTTATGCTCTCACTCCTGGAATCGAATTGTTGTAACTGGGCGCTTCTATCTTCTAGCTAGAAGGGATAGAACAAAAAAAATATTTTCATTTTTTAATGAATTCTTTCTCATTTATCCGATTTATCAAATTTGAAACAAAAAGATACATTTTTTCAATCAACACAAAATAAATCCTAAAGTTATACTATACAAAAGGTTATCAAAATGGAATCAATTAGTTTCACCAATTCCTTTCATTTTAACTAATAATCTTACATATGCCCTTCTATAGATATATATAGATATAGAGAAACCCATTTTTCTTATTATAGACAAATAGGCTGATGGGGAAAATAAGACCCCGCCCTCGAAATGATAAAATCTACTAAAAAAGAAAGGTAAACCCTTATATCTTGTCTTTATTCTTTTTTCAAAAACATTCTTTTTCTAATTTAGTAAACAGAAGCATTTTTATTCTACTTCCATTCCCTATTCATTGGCCGAAAACAATAGGGAATGGAAATTCTTCTTTCTTTTTAGATTAACAATGAAATGAGACAATTTTTTGAGTCAAATCAATTCGGATTATTCCAACGTTTTATGACTTATTTGGTTTGTCGTACAAAAAACTTTTGGAATTCCCGGTAGAAAGAGATTTCCCCAATGACAAAGCTTTTAACGCGGACCAATATGCCTTCGCCTTCCAAATATTTTTACGAATCCGCTTTTTTGATATAGAAGTACGTTTTTTTGGAACTGCCATTTAAAAATGAAGAGGTTATTCATTGTTTTAGTTGGATGTGAAAGACATCTATTGTTCAAAACCAATCATTCTTTCCTATTATCTTTACTATAAAATTAAAAATCAAAGATTTTTCTTATAGATTCCAAAAGTAGTAAGTAGTAAATTAATATAAAAATGGATACATAAGATAAATACAAGAAAAGATAAGAAGAGATACGCCCGCCCCCAACAGATTTGATACCCTCTCCTACAAAGAAATTCATAATACCAACTCCATTCGTAATTCCATCAATGACTCGCCTATCAAAAAAATGAGTGAATTCCGCCAATCCTCTTATACCTCCTGTTAAAGATGTTGCATAAAAAGCATCTATGTAACCACGATTATATGACCAACCATATAGACCATTTATAATTTTGTCTGAAAGAATTCTCTTAGGACCTGTTTTAACAAATAAATTAATTAAGTCCAAATTTTGCAAAGATGAATAAGCAGGTTTATATAAAAAGGACGCTATAAGGATTCCGAAATAGGCTATACTGACTGAAAAAACTGCATCTTTCGCAAATTCATACCAATCTATTGAATTATTCAAATTTGGGTGTAAAAGGTTTATATATGGGGTTAACCATTTTGATAATATATCTAAATTCACTCCTTCTTGATTGAAAGGAATTCCTAGGAATCCAACGAACAAAGTAAATAGAACCAATACAAGTATAGAGAATAACATAGTATTATCCGATTCATAAGGATATAAAAAAGACTTCTTATTCCCAAAATAAGTAATAAAAGGTTGTGTCATGCTTCTTACATTCTCATCAAGTCGATATGTCTTCTTTGAAAAAAAAGAAGCACTCTCATTATTATTCATTGTTAATAAGGTTGTTAATAAACAAAAATTTTTGTTAATCCTTTTTGAACCCTCTTTACCCCATAGAGATATTGAATAGAAGGGTGTATTTTTTTTTCCACTGTAATTTTGAAAATTGGCGTTTAAGTGTCCTTCAAAAGTAAGTAAATAGATCCGAAACATATAAAATGCGGTTAATCCCGCTGTAGACCAAGCTATTATTGCGAAAATTGGTGAATACAACCAACTATCATTAAGGATTTCATCCTTGGACCAAAAACAAGCAAGAGGTG